AATCGTTGAATTCGTTTCAATTGAGAGATTAAATCCGGTATAAATATTAGAAAGGGCGGAAACCCCATCTTCGCAAACATGAATAGATATATCTTTATTTTACAATTTTTCACAAAAAAGATTTATGCGGAAGGATTTGTCTTTGATGAAAAGTTTTCTATTTTTAGAGTTCAATTTTTTAATAATTTTAATTCAATGTAGATACCTATCCAAAATAATATGAATGACTCACTATTAACTCGGTTTTTTGGCCATAATCATTATGTAGGAGAGGTGGCCGAGTGGTTCAAGGCGTAGCATTGGAACTGCTATGTAGACTTTTGTTTACCGAGGGTTCGAATCCCTCTCTTTCCGTACTCTTCACCTAATTCACCAATGTTACTGACTGCAATGCATCAAATAAGAATGTATACTCCAACAGTTAGACCTTTCTTTTCTTTGATATCGATTATGTATTCCTAATCCAAATGTACGAAAAATACTGGGCAAAATGGACAAGGAATGAAAATCCCCTACCGATCTATGATACATGAATGAGATCAAAATCCCCAGATCAAACCCCTTACCTTACTTACCCCGGGTCCCTTTACTTAAGCCAAAATGGAGAGGTCAAAATTGTCCGAACCCTTGTTATTTTAGTTGGGATTAAGTCTGACGAGAGTAATATTCTACAACTAGCAATTCATTTATTTTCAAACCAACCCATTTACTATCTATTATTTGATTGACGAATCCTTCATATTGGAATGGGTGAAGAGTCAAATGGTTTGGCAACTCCTCGCGGGGGGATGAATCAAGATAATTTTGAATCAGAGCCCTAGATTTTTGCTCATCCCTCACTGTAATAATATCTCGGGGTTTACAGCGATAACTTGGTATATCTACTATACGACCATTAACTAAAATATGTCTATGGTTAACTAATTGGCGGGCTTGAGGAATAGTCGAAGCCATACCCAATCGAAAAAGGATGTTATCCAAACGCATTTCAAGTAATTGTAGTAAAACCTGACCTGTTGATCCTTTGGCTTTTCCGGCGATACGAACGTATTTAAGTAATTGTTGTTCTGTAAGACCATAATGAAAGCGCAATTTTTGTTTTTCTTCTAAACGAATACGATATTGAGATTTTTTTCCGGGGCGCGATTGGTTTCTAAGATCGCTTCCGGCTCTAGGCTTTTTACTAGTTAGTCCCGGTAAAGCCCCCAGACGACGGATTTTTTTGAAACGAGGCCCTCTGTAACGTGACATAAAGACTCCTTATTTTTTATGAAATTTCATAAAACAAAATTAAAACTAAACTAAAATATGATAAATTAATCGAAATTTACTGAAGTATTGTATTACAAAGAATAATTAGAGGAATTGTATCAATATCCGGACCTTATTGTATATAAATAATTGTATTATATAAATAAAAAGAATTTAAAATAATAATAAAAAAAATTCAGGGTTCTTTTCTTGATTGATTTGTTCTACAGAGACCGAACTCCTCCAATCCCATTTTTATTCATAATTGGAAGTTCCTACGAGATGATAGGGTGACCCTTGGGAAAAGGGAAAGAAGTTTTTCGCTTTAATTTCACATTATCAATTATGTAAAAAATAAAAAATCAAACAAACGGAGAAAAGCCGGCTATCGGAATCGAACCGATGACCATCGCATTACAAATGCGATGCTCTAACCTCTGAGCTAAGCGGGCTCACATAACATAAATTGTACACGTATACTAATTTAGTAAACTACTGAGATATTAACTGTTCATTCTTAGCTATTTCATAAGAAATATGATATATAGAAAAATAGAAATTCATAAGAAATATGATATATAGAAAAATAGAAATATCAAAAATAAGGAAGAATAGAAAATAGAATTTTATAATTTCCAAACATATTGGATATTTGAATATTATAGAACATACCTATTAATATAGCGATATTATTAAATATCGCGATATAAAATTTTGATCTATTTCTCAAATATATGTTTATCAATAATAAATATCTTAATTAGCTTAATTAGATGGTAAGATTTTTTTTACTATTCTATGTTTACTATTTTTTATTACAAAATTTTATTCTATTTCATATATATTTTATATATAGAAATATATATATTTCATTTGAATTTAATTTGAAAATATATTTTAATATTTCATTTTAAATTTAAATAAAATCGAGTAATGTAATTAAGTTTAGAATCTTATTCTATTTCTATATTTATTGTATATTACAATCTTATAATATTATTATTTTACAATCTTATAATATTATTATTTATTAATATTATTAATTATTATTTATTATATAATATTAATATTATTATTTATTATATATAATTATTTATTATATATAATATTATATATAATTATTTATTATATATAATTCGAAATAATTTCATATTTAATTAATAAAAAATTTTATTTTGAATTCTCTTCTAATTCTAAATTAACGGAATGGTTAGTTATAGCCATTTTATTAGTTTTAGTTATGGCTATTAATTTAATTTAAAATTAATAATACTCAAATCTTCCTTTTCGTTTTTTTGTTATGTTATAATGTTATAGAAGGCCTGCCCTAAGAATAACATGAAAGATAAAAGCGCAATCCAGATCATAATGAAACACTCCTCTGGTTTCATTCGGAAAGGTGAAAGCTAAGACGAAAAAAAAAAAAGAATCGACCGTTCAAGTATTTAAAATTGCACGCTAAAAACGGTAGAAATAGGGGCATATATAAGTATAATAAACATATATAAGTATAATAAATATATATTATACTATAATATATATGTTTATGTTATGCGATCTATATTGAATTGATGATATAGAAATGATAGAATCATTTCTGATTGGACCAAATACGGGTCTCCGATAGAGATGAAAGAAAATATACAAGAAATCAAATAGTAGAAAACACTTTTCAATATAGGAACCGGTATCTAATGAATTCAACCGGTCCAGCATAATAGAAATGAAAGAAAAGGGGGGGCGGCGTCATGATGTGATCTTGATCACATCAAAAAAAAGAGGGGATATGGCGAAATTGGTAGACGCTACGGACTTAATTGGATTGAGCCTTGGTATGGAAACCTACCAAGTGAGAACTTTCAAATTCAGAGAAACCCTGGAATTAAAAATGGGCAATCCTGAGCCAAATCCTGTTTTATGAAAATAAACAAGGGTTTCATAAACCGAAAATAAAAAAGGATAGGTGCAGAGACTCAATGGAAGCTGTTCTAACAAATGGAGTTGGCTGCATTGTGTTAGTAAAGGAATCCTTCCATCGAAACTTCAGAAAGGATGAAGGATAAACCTATATACATACGTATAGTACTGAAATACTATCTCAAAATGATTAATGACGACCAAAATCTGTATTTTTTTATATTTATATGAAAAATGAAAGACTTGTTGTGAATCGATTAAAAATTGAAAAAAGAATCGAATATTCATTGATCAAACCATTCACTCCACCGTAGTCTGATAGATCTTTTTAATAATTGATTAATCGGACGAGAATAAAGATAGAGTCCCATTATACATGTTAATATCGACAACAATGAAATTTATAGTAAGAGGAAAATCCGTCGACTTTAGAAATCGTGAGGGTTCAAGTCCCTCTATCCCCAAAACGATCCGGTTGACTCCCTAATTATTTATTTTCATTTTATCATTTTGTTAGCGATTCAAATCAAAATTCGTTATATTTATCATTCATTCTCATTCTACTCTTTTCTTTCACAACTGGATCTGAGCGAAAATTTTTTTCTTATCACAAGACTTGTGTGTGATATATATGATACGTGATACGCGTACAGTACAAATGATTTGAGCAAGGAATCCATTAAATTTGAATAATTAACAATACATATCATTACTTGTACTGTACTGAAACTTTGAAATTTTTTTTTGAAGATCCAAGAAATTCTATTAGATCCTGTATAATACTTTGTAATACTTTTTCGTTTTTCTAATTGACTAATTGACATAGACCCAAGTCCTATATTAAAATAAAATGAGGATGATGCGTCGTGAATGGTCGGGATAGCTCAGCTGGTAGAGCAGAGGACTGAAAATCCTCGTGTCACCAGTTCAAATCTGGTTCCTGGCACATGAGTAATTTGTATGAGTATATATTCTAAAAATTAATTGATATGGGTCGACATACATATTCATTAATAGTATAAATCATGATATATATTTATCCATCTAAATGTCGGAGATATACTCCTTATATATATCATATGTATATAAAGTATACAAAAGAATTCCATTTTGTTTCCTCTTGTTTTTTTATTTGTCCATACTGTGTCTCCTTTTGTTCAAAAAAAACGTTAATACTTTATACATATTCGAAAGGCTAAATTAGTTAGTTGAAAGAGAAAAAGTATAGTCTAGAGGAGTTGAGGGATGGGAATAGCCAAAGTTCATTTCAGATACAGTACAAATAGAATACGATCCTCTTTCATTTCCTTCTATATTTTTTTCATATTCTATTTCTTCATTTCCTCCTATGTTACTTTCTATAGCCCATCTAAGTGATGTGCGCGGTACATAGTTCATAATGCGGAACTCTTTTAGTTTCATCCTAGTGGCTCGGCTCATTCGAAAAAGTATCTTCAAAATTTGAGAATCTCAATGAATCCTCTAATTTTTTTTTTTAGTATTTATTTTATTTAGCCCACCCAATAACTAAAAAAAAAATAATATGTGAATGAAACTTCAATTACTATGTTTGATCTCGAAGAGAATATACAAAAATTCTTTGAATATCTGGAGTTGTAGAAGTGAAGATTAGTTTCTGATTATTCAATGAGCATCTTGTATTTCATAAAAATTAGGGGCAATATAATCCTTACGTAAAGGCCATCCTATCCAACTTTCAGGCATTAAGATACGTTTCAGGCGTGGATGATTATCATAAAGGATTCCCAGCATATCATAGGATTCCCTTTCTTGAAAATCCGCACTTTTCCAAACCCAGAAAACAGACGGAA